AATATTTGATTGATTACAATTCTGTATATTCCACTTACTAGAGAGGTTCCCAGGGAATTCATTAGAGGAATATTTCCAATAAATACGGTTTGTTCTTGCATATCTCTACCGGTTTTCCAAATTAATCCCGCGGATACATATAATTCAGAAGAGTATGTGAGTGATTCATACACAGCATCTCTTTCTTTTATCAAGGGCTCTGCCAATTGATATGTTGCCACAAATAATTGAAATTCAATTTCTTGATCTGTATCTTCAATTTTTGGAAACTTATGAAGTTCTTCCATCAAGCCTTGATCAATGAACCTACAAAATCCGTCAAATTGTATCTGACTAAACCCTGGTATTGTATACATTCCCTCATTTCCATCCCGGAACATCTTAAGTTTTCCGTTTATCGAAAAAATCCAACTATTGGCTCACTCTTCGTTGAACCATATAGATTGATCTAGCAACGATGGAATGTATATTTTGCTCATTTGAACAACATGAAATTTTATCCAACCCCATATACATATATATATGTACTAAATACGTATGAACGGAGGAATAAAAAAAAATGTGACTCAAATTCGAATTTGCGACAGATACAAATGGAAATGAATTGATAAAACATTCCTGGAAACAAAATTCTGCCACTTAGACTTATGGAGTCTTGTATAGAATATCAAAATAGATCCAATTTCTACCTTATGATATTACGACCAGATTGGGTACCATAAATGGATTCGGAATTGAATCTGTTCTCTATGAGTGAGATAAAGAATGAGTGAGATAAAGACAGAATAATCAGGAACCGTCTAGAGTTGACTTTGATTTTAGCACTTAATTTATTTCATCGATTCCGTTGTTCAAAAAATGATTCGCAGAGAGAAAAGATATTTCTACCCATTTGTTAATTAGTAGAATACGATTGAAGTGCGTAAGAGAAGTCATATTTATTAAGTACATGCAGATATAACTATCTAGCTATCCGTATATCCCATCTTTTATCGAAGTTCCCTTGAGGCAACATAGGTCGTGCTATATCCAAATTTCTATTTTATATTCAATATATTCAATGAAAAATGCAAGCACGACGATTTCCTAATAGGAATATGTAGATAAGATACCTGACTAGGTATCCGTGTAAGAATTTCTGTTCTGGGGTTTACATATACACATAATTGTTGTTATAATTGAAATTGAAAAGGATTAATTATGGAAAAGAATTGAGACTGATTAGTCGTATATCAATTTGATCTCCTTATGTCATTAAGGAAACCAAATTGGAGATCAAAATCCAAGAACCATTCATGAATTCACAGTCATTAATGCTTCCAACTTGCTCTGAATTTTGGATTCTGTGACTGGAAATCCATTTTTCTCTTTCAATAGAAAAAAAGGGGAAAGCTTTTATTTAGGTGTTGTGTGTTTTGAAATACAATCAATCTAAGAGAACAACAGGACCCAATCAAAAAAAAAGAAATAGTTCAGCAATTCCCCAGAATATTTCCATCTATATCTATTTTGTATCGTTTTGGCGGCATGGCCGAGTGGTAAGGCGGGGGACTGCAAATCCTTTCTCCCCAGTTCAAATCCGGGTGTCGCCTGATTAACAAAAGACTCGGAATTTCTTACCCTACTAAACTAATAGAACTCACAAAATTCTTGCCTGGCAGAAGCAGAGGTAAGGGGCGGGGACTGTCGATACCCAATTTTAAGAATCGGGGGGTTGACTTTCAATTATTTCTTCAAAAATCGGGGTGTGACCCAAACCTGTACCATACCAATATGAATTACCAATATAAATAAAGAAATACTCACTTAATTACGGATTCCTGATGCGTTCAGGCCATTGATTTGATTTATCAATCGAATCAAATCCATAGTAAGATTCAATTGTGAGATTCAGAACTACGAAAGTCAGGGACCGTAAATCCGTGTATCCAAAGGAAGGTTCCTAAGAGACTGTAAATCCTTGCTCCTAGGATCCAAGAAGGGGTTATAGGAAGGACTATAAATACTTCCTAATTACCTTACCCTACTAGTGTTTACTGACTGAGTCTTGAAGTAGATTGGGTAGGCTGGTGGGGAATCCAATTAGGAGTTGTGGAAAGAACTGAAGATACTTTGTACCCATACAAACTCATGAGAGTCTCTGAGTGCTCAGGTTTTCAATTAATATTGTATGGGTGATTGACTTTTATAGAATAAAAGTGGAAAAAGTGCTTTCGTTGGGGTAACCCCGCCAAGAATGTAATAGGGTGTCTTCCAATTGTTTCACATTTCACACACATTTCACAGAAGTAGAGACAGTAAGGCTTAGATGGGAAATTAGGAGTATGTGATAGATAGTTATATATCTTGATGGTATATTTTATTTTCTGCTTTTTGTTTATGAAAGGCAACAATAGGTCTTACTATTCCTACATATTCCATTAGTCACATTCCCTTGAGACTTCCAAGGGGCAACTGTGTATCTTGCTTGTACTTAGTGCTTTCCGATTCCACCAGAAAT